TCGAGATGTAATTCATCCCATTGAATTTACAAGCGAAAGATTTATTATCTCTATGGGATTAACTCCCGAGTTATTGCGAATTAAAGAAAAATGAAACAATGAGATTATGGAAGTAAATATTCTCGCATTTATTGCTACTGCACTGTTTATTCTAGTTCCTACCGCTTTTTTACTTATAATATACGTAAAAACAGTCAGCCAAGGTGATTAATTTGAATTAAACTTGACTTTTTAGTTCTTATCAATAATTGAAGAGAAGAAAGGGATTCAAATTTCGCGTCTTAAATGAAATGGGCAGACTAGAATTAGCCGTATTCTATGAGATACGATAGTATGGTAGAAAGAAATATCTGAATCTTTCTACCATACTATCCATACTATAACTACTATTGTTATTGTAGTGTATAAAGGTGTATTGTAATCCAAGTTAATTTAATAGAGATCAATCTACAATAGTATCGTCATATTCCTATATATCGATGTATATATATGGATATCAATTACATATTATATATATAATGTATATAGTGCCCCCCCCCAATTCTATTTCTTTGCTTTATACATCTGTCTTGTATTTAATTTGTGTTGATTTCAATTAATTAGAAATGATCGAAAAGCGACGCGTACGATTCTAATTCCCGGATTGCTGATTATTTTCAATATGAATCCCGATCAAAAGAATCAAAGGCCTCTTCGATGGGTATAATAAAAGAAAATAAAGTAATCTTTTTATTAGCATTCCGACGAAGAAGTCATTGATCGATCAGTTGACAGATGATCCATGGAAACTTCTTCGGATTTCGAAAAAAAGGGGGAAAGGGTTAGTAAACCTCGTCAATTTTTAACGTTTGAACAGTGAGTTCAATAAAACAAACACAACATAAATAAAATTTCCCAAATATTAAAACAAACAGGAAGTGCGCAATATGTGACTCGCCCAAGACAATATTTTAGTCTGTGTAGTATCTCGTTAGGCAACTACTATGCCTGTGTTGTTTCCGATAGAAAATGTGTATCTACGTAATGTAATAACAGAACTATTTTCTCTTTGAATAATAAAAGGGGAAACAAAAAAGTCAAATAAAAAAAGTTCAGCTCTTCCTCACGGTCCATATCTAATTTTGGTAAGAGTCGGTTCATCGAAATAGAAAATTGATCAAGAATTCGGTTGGAATAAATTTACTACCATTTGTATTTCTTTTACTTTGTATTCTTTTTACTTTCGAAATACGAACACGGAAATAATTTAAATATTTGTTTGATTGAAAGAGTATTCTTCATATATATTATTCATAAACTACATTACTACACTAAAACCCAAGAAAATTTTGAAATACAGATATTTTTTATTTCTATTTCAATTTAAAAATTGAATTTTAAATTGAAATAGTGTTGAAATAGTGAAATTTCAACTAAAAAAAGCTTTTCGGAACTGAAAGATTTATAAAAAAAATTGATACAGTTTAATTCCTAAACTCAATTAGTAGTATTTCTAGAGTCCACTTCTTCCCCATACTACGAGTGAAAGGGAAAATGTAAAGACTACCATTAAAGCAGCCCAAGCGAGATTTACTATATCCATGTGAATTATGTCCCCTATCTCTATGAAGGAATTATTGAATTATTGTTCACTAATAAATAATAGTGGAATCACTGACGCAGAGTCAAAAAGTAATTCTGACCTAACATCGTTGATGAAACAATCCAATAAATCCAATTATAACTTCTAAGAGGGTCTTATAAGATTTCTAGTATAATCAGAAAAGGTTAAGCACAAGCAAAATATGCGGAGACCCCCTTGGAAGTATCAAAGAAATGATACTAATATGTAGAAATAATAAAAATCTATTCTTTCTTTTGTTGCCCTTCATTAAGTTAAGTAAAAACTTATAGAAGAAAAGTAGATCACTACCTAGCCCATACCCTATTTCTTTCCCATTTTGTTTTGATCTAATCCTTACCGTCTCCTTAATTGTCTCTATGAAAACAATCGGAGGACGTCCTATTATGTTCTGTTCTTGACTAGAGGTTAACGAAAAAAGAATAAAAGTATCTAAGTAAAAGCCAATTACCCATTCAATCGAATTAATATTGATTGAATGCCGGAGTACTCAAAGACTTTGATGAATATGTATACTAAAGTATCTTCTGGCCTTTCCGCAACTAAAAATGGAATTCTATTTCCGTCCTGCTATCCAATCTAATTCAAAACCCGGCCCGTAGACACTCCATTGCTAATGGAAGGACTATCACGATTTATCATATCAGTTTCCTCCGTTTGCTTCCGCTGGAAAAAATTTTCCAAATTATATCAGCAAAACAGAAGAAGGTATGTCGATTCTTTTGGTGATTAGGCGACACCCGGATTTGAACTGGGGAAAAAGGATTTGCAGTCCCCCGCCTTACCGCTCGGCCATGCCGCCAAAACGATACCAAATCCAAATCTCTGAAAAAATTTTCCTTTTGCCTTCTTATTTATTGTACTTGTATTTTGAATCTT